GTGCGTTCCGCGCCGCCGGCGTCCTTAAATCAAAGGCGCAGGTTGATCTCTCTGGTTGAGGCTGCATTCATTTTGACACGTGGGAAGGGCTTACTCTCCTAGTGGCTCGGCTTGGTCTCGCTCCCTTCCCGCACTATTCCTCCCCACTAAAAAGATTGATAATCTCAATAACCTTTCTGAACGTCCGTCTTCGCGGGGCGATTTGAAAAGGGGTATATCTTTCTTGTAGTGCCTTCCATTCCACTATTCTGATCGAGAAAGAATCTCTTCCTAACGACCAAGTCATAGTGAGATTAAAAAATGATGCTTCCTTGGCCGTGTGGAACATGGATTAGCATTATGTCATTCCTACAAGTGATCACCCATCCAGGATTGGAAGAAGTGCTATATGAGGACTTCGAGATCAAATCTAATATGTTTCTTTCCATTCCTCGCGAGCCACTTATTTCTCCGAAACAAGAGATCAAAGTGATTTTCCTCCTTTTTCCCAATAAGTCGACGGCGTTACACCATTGGGATACTTCGAATAAACTAGAGTACATATAGGATACACCGGTGCTAAAACCTTTTCTCAAGATATCTTCCAAACTGTTGGGGTCGTTGCTCCGGATGTTGTTCCCCCGGTGTGAAACCAGTTGGTTCCGTAGTTTTAGAATTCTGCTGATCCCAAGTACTCCATCTCCATCATTGCATATGGGAATATAGAAAGTAAAGAGGAAAAGGCATGACCAGAAGAATTGTGTGAAATAAGTGAATTTATCCAGTTGAGGCATTCTTGATTGAAAAAAAATGATTCCCTCCAGAAAAAAAGTAGTTCTTACCTTCCTGTACGAGTAGTGAAGAACTATAGAGAGCTGTGGTTGGTTGTTGACCAACGGAAAGCATGGGAGAAAGAAGGAGTCACAGCCAGAGATCAAAATTATGAATTGCTCTCACCACCCGGAATGCTCTGCCGAGTGCCATTTCTTGCGATTTGGTCCAAAAAACTATCTAAGGTACGTTCAGAAAGCACGCTCGCCCTAGTCGGGTGGTTAAAGAGGATTGTCCGGATTTCGTGTCTCTTTATTACAACACTAATCGGGTTATATCCATCGTGCACCAATGCTGCTTCTATCTTTTTTTCTACCAGCACCTGCTTTTCCAGGATCCCCAACAATACGCAGTTATCCCGCCAAGTGTTTCGACCCATGAAATACAACCCTAACCGTAGATGAAGTTCTCTCGTCCGAAAAGCATCGCCCATTAAAGGCCGGTATAGCTGCGGAACTTCCGGCGGGATTTCATCAATCTGCACTGGTGCCCCTTGGGGAACACCGGTGTCGGCGGGAACCTCCGGATGTAAACCTACCGCCGGAGCCGGAGAAGAAATTCTACCGTCGCAGGCGGCTACGGTGCCGTTTAAGCACAACAAAATAAAAATCATATTCAAAGTAAAAGTAAAAAAAGAGAGAGGTGGCCTGGCAGGCAAAAGCTCTATTTCCCTTTTTTTATGTAAAGAAAAAGCGCCAACGCCAATAACGAGGGTTAAGCTTAAATACAAATACATAGTTGAAACATTTATTACTGTGTGGACCATGGGCGTTGCCCCATATTCATATTCAACCGGACTTAAAGTGAAATACAAGTTTTTATAAAAATCATAATCATATGGACTTTTTCTTACTATATGAAATCCACACTTTGACACCTAAGATTCCGTAACGAGTAGATACTTTCGCAGGAGCATAATCTATTTTCTGGTTAAATACATTACGAGATGTTTTTCCATACTTTCCGCATTCAGTTCTAGCTATTTCTGCGCCTTTTGATCGACCTGAACAACATATACGGATCCCCTCAACCCCTTTTTTCATTACTAATGGAATATCCTTCACTATTTTACTAAAAATGGAACGAAATGATCTTGTTTTGTTTCTCAGTTGAAAAGAGATGTCTTGAGCAATCGGAGAAGCACTTTGATAAACAGATTTGATCTTGACCGACTCAATTAAGGTATTAGTGTTTGTTCTATTAGACAACAAAGATCGCATTTTTTTCACTTCGTTCAAATAAGAGTTGTACCCGCACGGAATTTGTCTGTTTCTCAGTATGATCTCTATCATCATCTCTATTCCCCTTATCAATTCTCCTATCCTATCTAGGTCTATGAATTTCTCTATCAATTCCATTACCTTATCCTTACCCATGAGGTTCCAACATTTGATCCTTAATTGACCTAGGAGTTGTTCCCGGGCATCCTCAAAAAAAAGGTTATTATACATCCCAACCCCATCCCTTGGAAAGAAAAAGGTAGCACCGAAAAAAGGAAAGAGCGGGATGGTGGTTTTTGTTGTTCCCGCGAAGCGAAGATCATTCGCTTGGCGAATGAAGCGGGTCAACCTCTTTTTGGCTTCGGCCAAACACTTTTTATCGCTGGTCGAGCTTTCTACAAACAAAGCGATGCGAGAACGTATTCTCTTATCTAAGCTTCTTCCCTGTGCATTCGCTCCTCCCATCGTAGATGGTTCAGCCACGCCCGGTGCCACGAAATGATTGAGAACTACGACGGGGTCGAAATGCATTTGGTTCTTTGTATTCAATAAGTATTGCATGACCGAATAATTGAAGGAGGGGCGCACTGCAGGGAGGGTCCTTTTAAGTAGATGACTCGTCGAGCCGTCGGAGCGGGACTTCTTTGGCAAAAAGAACTTGAATAACTTAGTTTTTCTGAAGGGGTCGTCATTTTCTATCAGGAACGCTATGCCATTTACAACCCCGGCGTATTTCGGATGCTTGAAGGCCCTGCTGACCCGAAGTGATTTAGAAAGATTCTTCTTTATCGATGGTGATCGGTCATGGTATCCATAGCGTTGCTTCTTTTTCGGCCAAATCCTAATTTCGTTTTGCTTCTCCCGGTCGTCGAGCCTGATCGACTCGACTCTTTTCCCGGACCCCCGGCCTCTCACTTCGTTTCGTTCTTCTTCTGTATCGCCGCTTGAATGAAGACACCCGATCGGCCCGACTTTACCAAATGCCCACCACCGGCCCTTCTCCTTTCCGGGTCTGGATTTTTCGCGTCGTTTCAGTCGTCGTGGTCGACGGGGAAGAAAGAAATGAATGAATGTTCTTTTGGGAAAATGTAGAATAATACACGTACCGAGACGAAAGCCAAAAGTAAGTCTCGTAGGTGGACGTATGGAACCGAAATAAGACCTCAGATTGACATCTTGATACACTAATTTACCATAATAATAATCACTAAACCAACTTGAATCTGAACTACGATTAAGATCAAGTCTTACCGAAATCGGATTTCCTTTTCGTGCCATATGCGCTTAGACTTTACTTTACCCCTTTTTATTCCCGGTCCAATATTTGTTCTCGAAAGTCTTCGTTTTCGTTGCTCTAAGGTACACCCGAGCACCTTTTGGTGATGCGATGGTTTGATCCTCACTTGAAGCCTTCAAACAAAGAAAGCACTTTTTCACTACTATATATACTAAAATTAGTTCATATACGAGATTTCTGTTCCATTCCTGCCGACACTAACTATATATAAGACCACTATAGTATGATGGACTAGGCGTCCCCAACTGCTACTGTTTTTGACTTCCCAAAAAAGGTCTTTGGCAATCTCAATCCTATTCTTCTGCTTCTCCGTTTGGATACATGGTAACATGTCCCCGCAAGGGAAAGGATGATGGGCGAACTCTTTCGAGCGGGGGTAACATTCCGGTCTTAAGCAAAGCCGTCCTGCCTGTACTGTTCAGTCAGTTGCATATTGGTAAGCATGATTGTAGAAATACAAATAGGCGAAGGATACTATACTAGCCAGACCGAACGGAGGGTTATATAACTCAAGTCTACTGCGGGCACGGGACGGAAGGATTATAGAATACTCCACTTACTGGTGGGACTTGCGAGGGGCGTGCCTGTCGATCCGGATGGCTGGCTGGTCAGGCCGAGCCAACGGTGCAACTCGATGATTTGTGGTCTTGGGACTGGAGTTCCTTCGCAGGGCGAGGGCAGTGCCCCCATCCCGCCTGAATTCCTTTTGCATTATGGATGACAAGGCGCCTTGTATGTGCCGGTTGTGAAGGCAAAGTAGGAGCTAGTATAATGGTTTCCGCCATGCTGCTGAAGAAAGGCTTGCGCAAGGGCCAGGAGACGTATCTGTCTGCCTTGGTGGTACAGGGGGGTCCGAGCCATAAGCTCTAAGGGGAAGAAGGGTGAGGTTAATAAATGTTCCAGCTAGGAATCTCTGTGGTGAAGATGTTTTCAAACTAGTGGAAAAATGTTTTGATCATGGGCACATTCCTGATGGTCTTGGCAGCACACTGATTACCTTGGTGCCTAAAGTGCAGAACCCCCTCTCTATGGCCCAATTCAGACCAATTTCCCTGTGTAACACCATCTACAAATGTATCACCAAAATCATTGTCAACAGACTGAGGCCTCCGATGGGTAAACTAGTTAGCCCCTGCCAAGCAAGCTTTATTCCTGGAAGGCAAATCACTTACAATATTGTCATTGCCCAGGAGGTTCTCCGCACTTTCAGAAGAACCAAAGGTCGAAGAGGATTCATGGCTTGGAAGATAGATCTTGCCAAAGCCTATGACAGATTAAAATGGAGCTTCATTATCACTTGTTTGAAGGATATTCGAATCTCTGGGAAACTTTTGCGCTTAATTGAAGACCTCTGTTGACTTCCAAATCATTCTAAATAAGGAATTTACTGAGAAATTTAAGCCTGCTAGGGGTGTCAGACAGGGTGACCCCCTGTCCCCTTATTTGTTCCTGCTATGTGTTGAAAAACTCTCTCAGTTGATTCAAGCTGCTGTGAATTGTGGAAAGTGGAAACCTGTTAAGGTATCTAGGAGGGGCCCTGCTATTTCTCACCTCTTTTTTGCTGATGACATAATTCTTTTTGCAGAAGCCTCTAGGAAACAGAAATTGTGCTGAACTGCCTTGAGACCTTCTGTGAAGCCTCTGGGCAGAAAATTTGTTTTGAGAAATCCCTTTTTTTGTGTTCTCCCAACACCCATTCTGACATTGCTACTAATATAAGCTTGATCTGTGGGTCCCCTCTCGCTAAGGACCTTGGCAAGTACCTTGGTGTCCCCTTAATTCACTCCAGAATTACCAAGAGTACTTACAGGGAAATTGTTGAAAAGGTGCAAAGTAAACTTGCCTCTTGGAAGGCCAAATCCTTATCTTTAGCTGGTCGTGCAACCCTGATACAGTCTGTTACATCTGCTATTCCCATCTATGCCATGCAGACAGTCAAATTGCCAGCAAGTGTGTGCAAGAAGGTGGATCAACTGAATAAAAGATTCTTATGGGGAGGTTCTGCGGATAAAGCCAAGGTGCACCTAGTTAAATGGAGCCAGGTTTGTTGTCCCAAAGTCAATGGGGCCTAGGCCTGAAACAAATGAATGCTATGAACTCGGCCCTTCTTGCCAAAGCCAGTTGGAGAATGATTCAAAGGGATGAGGGCTTATGGGCTAAGACTTTCTCTGAAATAAATTTGAAAGATGTTGCCTTGATCCCCAATACTCAGATAAATGAGGAGGAAAAAGTTGCTTATTTTCTTTTCTATCCGATGGCCAATGGAATGTTAACAAGCTGAGAGAGGTGCTACCTAATGATATTGTGGAAGAGATTATTGGGATCCCTGCTGGACTTATTGATTCTGATGATGATAGATACATCTGGCAGGGTTCGACTAATGGAACCTTCTCTGTTAAAACTGCTTACAACCTTGCAGCCTCCCTTGATGTACAAACTGACTGGGAGGGAAGCTTCCTATGGAAAATACAACTCCCACCCAGGGTGAAAGCTTTCTTCTGGTTGTTGGGGCAGAATAAGCTGCTTACAAATGCTCAGAGGTTTAGAAGATCGATGACCAATGACCCTACTTGCAGTCACTGTGGATGCACCTGGGAAGACAGTATTCACTGCATGAGGGGCTGTACTAGGGCCAAATCTCTTTTGGATGGTCTTGGCATCCCTCCTTGGTCAACTCCTTTAATTTGCCCTTAATGGCTCAAGGTCAATCTATCTTCCAACCAAAAAACCAGGTTTCATTTGTGTTGGGGTCAAGTTTTTGGTTTATGTTGCTGGTTCCTGTGGAGGTGGAGAAATCTTGAAATTTTTGACCCGGATCAACCTCCCCAGATCTGCATTTGGAACTATGCCAGGGAATGGCGACTGGCCACTACATCCTTGCATTCTAAACCAGCTCGAGTTGAAGCTTATCTAGCTTGGGATCCCCCCCCCCCACCAAACTGGATTAAGGTGAATATTGATGGTTGCATGAAGGGTCCCAGCGGATCTATTGGTGCTGGTGGTCTCTTGAGAGATAATAATGGGAACTGGATTTCTGGGTTCACTGCCAACCTTGGGAAGGGCAAAATTATAGCTGCAGAACTTTGGGGCCTTTTTTTTGGATTACGCTTGGCTTGGATGAGAGGTTTTAGATCTGTTGAGGTGGAGGTGGATTCTGCTACTGTTGTGACTCTTGTTAATCAGCAGGATAATTCTCTCCATCCTCTCCACACCCTGATCCGTGGCTGCCAAGCTTACTTGAAGATGGACTGGCATTGCAAGCTCTCCCATATCTATAGGGAGAAGAACTTCTCTGCAGACTACTTGGCAAGCATTGGATTGACTTATGACCTGGGTTATTTTGAATCGCAAAGTCCTCCTCCTGGTTGTATTCCTTTTCTGTTTGAAGACTCTCTTGGGTATGCTCGACCCAGAGAGGTAATTAGATAGTTTCTTTTTTGTTTTGGGCCATTCGGCCCCCCAAAAAAAGAAATGTTCCAGCTACCTTTGTTTGCATATGGATTCGCATGGATTTCGCGGAACTAGAGAAAGATACTGCCTCTAGAGATGAGATTCCAAAGATTCGATCCGAAGCTCTCTCTATCGACTCCTCCTTCCCCGGCATAGAAGATCAGATCAACGAGTTCTGGTGTAAGCCCTTCCTTCTTCCCTAATCCAAGCAACGGCAATACAAGGCAGAGTACCGCCTAGCTTCGGATGCTAGTTCAGAACTTTTGATAGAAGGTTTCCCGGTTGCATTGGTTAGTAGATCCGGGGGGTGTTGATTCATTCTGCCTCTCTCCAGTTGCCGGCTGGTTTGGGTCTAGGCAGAGAAAGACAGATTTACAGTTCTGCGCCCAAAGAGAGAGATTAACTACGGAGACTAAGCTGCCTCCTCACCGCGAGGATTTGATCCATCTTTCATACTGACACCCGTTTACTAAACTACTTGAGCCCGCACCGATGTTCGTTCATCACAGTGATCCGGGATCAGAAAAGGTTTGGAAGACATAATGCTTCCTCTGCTCGTCATTGATCGAATGAACTGCTATTCCTGAACGTGGATGCATGGGTTAGCCATGTTCCATTGTCGCCTGAAGGGCCTAAAAAAAGAGCTAGAACAGGAGTTTAGTGGTCCTGTAATAGGGTTGGGTTGGTTGGGCGGAGCTCCCGGACGCCGACCCGCCCCGCACGCTGCCGATCGGGGAGTGGATGAAAGATGAGTTAAACTGATGTTAAGAGAAGAAAAACAAATATAAAAATGTTTATGGTATCGCGCGAAGCGCGGGCGAGGAATCCTCCTTATTTTCCGGATATGTTGGACCCTTGCTCTCAGAAGAATGACAGGACTAGAGTAAAGAACGTAAGTGAAGTGCATAGAATTCAGTGCGGTGACGTGAAGAAAGGGAAGGGACTATCCCTATCGGCCAATGATAATCAAAGGCACTCAGCTAGAGCGGCAAGCCAACCAACAGAGAACACATAACTGAAGAGTAAGAGTGTCGGGGTCAACAACTCCTCTACCTAGCCTGTACTAAACTTAATTTTTGTCGAAGTCAAAGTGCTGCCAGCAAGCTCTATGCTTAGCTTCAGGTAGATAGAGCCGTTCCCCCACGTGCATCGGGTCACTTCTCCTAAAGTGTCCTCCCCCCTCACGTTCCCAAAACGATCGAGTACCTCCATTCTCGGAGAGGTAAGAAAGTCTCGGAGGCGAGTGGGTAGGTGTTCAGTGAAGACGAGGTGACGGACTAAGCGGGACTCTTGATCAATAGACCGCTCATGGCTCAGATCCTTATTTATAAATTAAGGATAAGGAGAAGATAGTTACAGTAAAAAATTTAAGAAAATGTGGGCGAGCATAAGCCGCAGTGACCGACTGACCCAATGGCTTATGCTCGCCCGAAATATCGTAGAAGAAGTTGTATTTATGTTGTTTTTCAAAACAACTTCCGGCAACACCCTCTGTCGCCGTTACAGAAAGGCTCCCTTCCCTTTTTGCAAAGAAAGGTCGAAGACGCAGGCATCAACGAATGCAAACAGGTGGAACGCCCACGGCTTCGAGATAAGGAGTTCAAAATGAAATTCCGTGTAGTCAGGTGCGCGTGCTAGACACTTTAAGATAATATGTTAGTCTTGTGTGCGATAGGATGTCCTGTGCCCGAGACGCACAAGGTATACTGATTTCTGAAAGGCCTAGGCCCAAACTAACAGACTTTCGTCATCACCATCATGGCAAAACATCTGATACCCTCTCTCAAGGAGATTATTCCCCAATTTCCGAGTAACAAACTCCTTTTTCAGTCCTACTCTCCTCGTTCTCTTGAGATAGCATGCCAACCGAAGAGGATCCTCGGGCAAGCATAATGGACGAGTCGCAGCCCTCAACAGGTTCATATCCAGATCATCAGACAAGTGTCGACCTCTTTTTCAGCTCCTGAAGAAGAATACCACATTTGAGTGGACGTCTGACTGCGAAGAAGCCTTTCAACCCCTCAAAAAAGATCCCGGTAAGCCTCCTATCATATCCACGCCGGTCCCCCACGAGGTCCTAGGTCTGTACCTAGCAGCAACAGAGTCCTCAATTAGCTCTGTCCTATTCCGCTGGGATGGGGGACAGGAGAAGCCGGTCTACTTCACCAGTAAGACCTTATTGGACACAGAGATGAGGTACTCTAAGGTCGAGAAAGTTGCACAAGGATACAGTCAAGAGTTAGGTCTGGACTATGAGGAGACCAGTTGTTAGGCACACAACTGCGAGGCTTATCTTGGCTTTAGCTGCTACAAATGGTTGGAAGCTTAGACAGTTAGATGTTAAAAACCGTGGAGAATGAAAAGAAGAAGTCTACATGAGGCAGCCTCAGGTTTTTGAGGATAGTGAACATCCTAATTTTGTTTGTAAGCTTCAAAAGTCCTTATCTATATGGACTTAAACAGGACCCAAGGGCGTGGAGAAGTTCACAGGCTTGAACTTTAGGATTCAAGGTTTACCATCTTAGCTTAAACACTCACATGAAGCTATAGGGGTTCTATTACTGTATGTTGATGACATTATAATTACTGGTTCTGATGAGAAGATTCCACAATCTGTTATCAGTGACTTGGGTGAAGTCTTTGAGATGAAAGACAGGGGTGCCCCCACTTAGGGTTGCGGATTTCTTATATTATAAGAAAGAAGGTAGCACCTTTGTGAATCAAGGAAAATATGCCCAGGACATCGTTGCGAGTGCAAACATGTCATCCACCTTCACTCCTCCTTCGTCGGCGCCTTCGTAACCTACATTACTCACTTCGTTCGCAACTCTCCTTTGTAGCCGTCGGTGCGTCGCCTTACTCACCACCTCCTTCGTCGGTGCCTAGGGCCAATTTCTATCAATGCCTTCCCTACGGCCGTGTCGCATTCTGCAACAATTCTATTCTACCTACGCGTAAAATTTATCATGGGCATTTTAGGTCAGAAAAGGGTGTCCGGTCCGACACAATTCTAGTTTACCTACGTGCGAAACGACACTTTCTTGTTTTGCTTCTTTACTCCATAGAATGGACAGACATACTGATTGAATTGGGGCTACAGAAGATACCATGACCGATTGGCCTTGTTTTTCCATGTTCAGCTCGGCCCCCTCCTCCACATCCACGGAACTCCCGCTTGAACATAACCGCTGCGTAACCTTTACTTAATAGCTTTTATTTCATAACCTAGGCTCATATTTACCCACTTTCGGCAATACGAATCATAATCGATGGTGAGAAGTGGAACACCTCCTTCAGACCAACTACAGAGTAAGCTTCTACCGCGCCCAATAAGGGCGGCTTATCCCGGTTCTGGTTCCCTCCGTGCGTGTATCCATCCTTTGATCTCATCTGTATATCATTTCTAGTACTACCTTGTGCTATTTTTAGGCTCCACTGAGTCAGCTCGTCCACTTTATGTTATAGTTGCAAGCTACCTATTATCGTCGATCAGCAACCTTCTCTCACAGTGGCTTAATGAGAATTTTGTATGATAATTGTGTGACGCCATGGCTTCGCCTTTGACGCTTTCGTCTTGTTGTTTGGTACAGTAATAAGCAGATCTGCGAAACCTCTTACCCGGATCTTACCATTTGCCTTCCTGTTGAGGTTGAATTACGTGGTATAAGCAAGCGAAGCTTCGCTTGTAGTCCCCATCTGTTCCCAATAACTAGCTCAGTTGCAGCAGAGGGCATAGCGGTTCTAAAAGAAGCTATTGAGTTGGCTTCTTGATTGAGTTGGCTTCTTGAAAGAGATGATGGAAGCAGAATAAAGTGATAGGCGGAGTCAGATATTCGACTGGAAGCCTCATACCGATATGAGATTTATACTCTAATATTCAATTTCGTGTATGGGGCATGCACTTGTTCCACTTTCACGTTGGTCAAGCTACTATAGCGGAATGTAACCTCAAGAATCCACTCTTTTTTTTAATGAAATGCTTTTTTTCTCAATTTACCGTCCTTTTCAATAGACGTCCAGTTAAGATTCCGGCTGGACGAAAGCATAAATTATATAGAAAGTATGCCCTATGCTTCGTGAATAAACCTAGGTAAAAGCGAAGTTGTCCATGTCAGGGCAGTGGGAATACATAGTTGGAGCTACGAGTTCCAATCGATTAATAAGACAACCGACTTCGATCAAAAAAATGAAAGCTAGCCGAACCAAAGATGTTGCAGGTTACCAAACCATTAAATCTGAGTGAATCGAGGCGGCGTAGACATTAAATCAAAAGTCTAGTGAGAGCGCATCGGAGAGTGAGAGTGATGAAGAAGATTTAGGCCTCAAGTTCAGACGGATGAATCGAGTATGCCAGAGAATACAAAGTGTCGGGAGAGGTTATGAAATAGACGAATTCGTGGGGAGATAACATGTTATCTGAGAATGCGTCGTTGTGAATAGTAAGTGCTCGGGGATGCTTTCTATCAGAGAATGCAAATAGAATAACCAACCCACTTTTGCTGATAAAGATTCACAAGAAAGTCAAGTTATTCCTCCTCTTCCCCAATCACCATCCGAGTAAACTCTTCGGGAGACCAGTTTGATGGCAAGCCCGCCCCTATTTCCTTCATCTTATCTTGAAAGAAACTCGAAATATTATTAAAGGTTTCACTCTGAAAGTCTCGAGAAGAAGCATCCGAAGAAGAACCCTCGGAACCATGTGGGCAGCTCTGTGAACAACTCCTCTCTGAGGGAGAAGATTCAGAGAAGGAAATTTGAATCCAATCGTCAGGATCAAAATATGTGGGTTGCTCGGGATGCAATTCTGATCCATATTGATAGATCGCGAGTTGCCGTCTCATTTTTATTTTTTTTTAATTCTTCTCTGTCTGCTTTGGTCACAGTTTTTGGGGTGAATAATGCGGAACTGAAGTCTTGTTTTACGCGAAACTTCTTCGGCGTTTTGAAATTCGAGGCGTGTTTCGCCATAACTGAATGGGATATTCTATTTGGGGTTTCTTCCCAGAAAATATATATATACAAAAGTCCCGAAAGCTGCAATCAGAGCTGCAGTCGGAGCTAGAGACGAGGAGCTAAGCGTCTAGGATGACTCACACCGTCAGTGTTCAGTCATCACGTATGATATTTCAACCTGGCTGTTCCTGATTGAGTTCTTTATTCATATTATATATTAAATTTTCTAGGATATCCGGTTTCGCCGTTGAAGGACCTGTTCTAGTGTTGCAAGCTAGGTCAAGTAATCAAGCTAGGTTCAGTCTTTCAGAATCCCTCTCTCCTCCAGTGAGAAAGAAAGTAAAGTCAAGAGGGAGAGCCGAGACTCGAAGAAAGCTTGGAGTGGAAGAAGGGCGTTATCGGATTTGAAGCGCTGAGTTACTTAAGCAATTCTTGTTATTGTTATTCTATCTTAGAAGTAGTGCCTATATTGTTTTGTCTTTCTTTTTCCTTTTCTTGCTGGGTTTCAGCGAGCAGCCGCGATCCCTTCCTGAGCGGCCCTCTCATTCTTGCAGTTGTTAAGGTTAAGGCCCTTCCACTATTAAACCGAGTCTTGCAGTTCTCTTTTACGGAAAAGCCATCGTATACACACGGAACACTAACCTTATCTCGAAGAAAAAAGGGCTTTCCTTTTATCAATCCCTATTCCTGACTAAAGATAGGGAGAATAGAATAAGGTACGACCTAATTCTAATTACTTACAATCAATATTTCTTTCTTTGTTGTTCAATGAATTCATGTCTCTTCTTTTTTGGCTGCTCCCACGACAAGTTTTTTCGGTATTTACATAATAAAACTTATCGTAGTGGCACTCTTCGGTCCGTTAAACCAACTCCAACCAAAAGTTGGCCCTTAACCAAAGACGAGATTGCACAACTTCAACATTCAATCGTACAGCGCTGCCCATTAAAGGTAGCGGACAGCGACGCTGACGGATTAAGTCATAACATCTGAGCATCAGACCATATTTGTGAAACTTACTTAAAAGGTCTTTCCGATCAGGACGTAGACAAACCGCAGGTGGATCTAATAGTTGTTCCAAAGGTAAAGTGAAATCACAACAGGCTTCCTCATACCACCGGACATATCGTACGAGAGATTCCACCCAATATCTGAGCATGACTCTCTCCACGTAGAAGTCCCCTTCTTCAGTGAGCTTACGCTCCAAATCATCCCGCACAGACAACAAATACTTGTCATCTGGACGACACGACTCCAAAAGAAAATACCGCACCATACCAAGGTGATAGCAATTAACTACTAACCCATCTGGAAAACCTAACCAGATAGGAAACGGTAGTGGTATGATTCCACCAGGCGGGAAGGCCACAAAAACGTGCCTATACCAGTGTAGGTTATATTGAGGTTTTTATTCCTTAGCCGAAGCTTGAACAAACAACTTGACTTGCCCAATCAAAGGAGTTTGCAAGCTGAGGCAAAAATGGCCGATAGTTTGGTGTTCTATTGAAGACAAGATTCTTTCTTGCCATCCAAATAAACCAGAAAAGAAAGAAAAGAAGTCAAGTTCAGTGGGCCGAATCGAAGTCTTCCTCCTCACGCTTTCTACTAGGTTAACAGCTTCTGCCTATAGGCCCGTCTTTGCGTTTAGGCTGGATACATTCCTTTCAAAGCGTGATAAAATCATTGATTTAAAGGTAGTTTACTTGCTTAGTGCTTGCGCTAAGGGCTTATAGAAAGAATTTACCTTGGTATGACCTTATCTTCTCCATTTCTTGGTGCAACCTCTCTCTTTTCTTCGGCATAGCGACCCTATTCTCCATTGAGTGTTTCGTACTTCCTGAACCCGCACTTGCGACTTCTTCAAAGTGATTGTATTCGGCGGCATAATTGTATTTTTAACGACTTTATCACTTAAAAGATTGGATTTTCGCCCAGAAGCGGTTAATGCACGAGGAGATAACGGATTTTTGGATCCACGATTTAGCTTTCATTTAAGGATTTCTTGTCATGTCATCAAAAAGGCATGATTCTCTTTCTTGGTAATAGGTGGAAGTCTTCTTTTTCCGTAACCTGAATGGATTGGTACGGTATTCAACCTAAACAGGAGTGGAATGGTAACAGCAATGGCGTTAAATGAATGCTAACATTGGGCGGGCCGCCAATAGGCTGAGGTGTAAGCCCTTTATTGGAGCCTGGCCCTGCAGCTCAACCTGGGAAGTGCGGATAATCAAGGTAGAAACCTCGCTGTCAACTGGATGTTTGGGACCCCTAGCCCTCGGAGAGGATAAAGAGTAGAGTTGTTTTGCCTTTGACTCATTAGCATGAAAGAGTCTGTTCCCACGTAACTTCAACAAGTTTCATTCTTACTCAAAGACCGAGCTGGGAATAGAAGAAGAAGCCTATAATTCTAATTACCCAGATCAGTTTCAAACTATACTCTAATAGCTCTAGCTTAGCGTAGGGAAAGACGCTAAATTACTAGCGGCAACAAGCACCCTTAACGTTTAGGCACGGAAGCAGAAGCCTGAAATAGATATTTTTTCTTCCCCCCTTTGACCTTAACCGATTTTTTTATTTCTACTAAGCTTCTCATAGGAGGACTCTTTTATTTAGAGCTACTGGAAAAAGGTACGTAAGTACGTCCCTATTCAACCTCTTGGGAAACTTCATTCGGAATTTGCGGGGTAGGGACAGTTTCACTCAGCTGAGACCAAGAGCTTCTTCTCTTTCATATGCTACATCGGCCACATCCTTTGAAGAATCCGAAGATGAATCTGGTAACCTTGCATCCGAAGTAGCGATTCCCTTCCTCGCTCAGGAAAGTAAGAAGGAAAGGCATAAAGCAAGTACTGCGAACCACGAGATTAGACAGTTGTGATTGCGCTTTCACCCATGATGCTTTGGGCTAGGATGCTAAAGAGATGGCTATGAGAGGGTGCCTGTAGTAGCTTGACAGTAGGAAGAGTCTAAAGGCCTAACCGCAGCTATTGAATCAACTATTCTTATTCAAGCTTTCTTGACGTCTTTCTACGCGGAAAGCTATAGATTCATAGATCGGTCGTTCCAGATGTGATGTTGCAAGCCGCCGATCAACGCAACCAATATCTGACGCGAGGCCTTTATACGATTACGATAAAGATCGAGTCGATTAGTCAGCTTTGCCTTGTTGATAGGCTAAAGCATAGCAGCTCGAGCCCAAAAGCTCTAACCTCTACATATCGCCCACTTCCTTGACTTGCTCAGCGGCCAAACAGGCTCGAGAGAAAGCGCTCCAATCCGCCTCAACACGTCACACCGCCTTTGGTGGGTGCCTTCGTTATCCTATTGTGTTTCTCCCTCTGTATTATGCTTTTGCTTGCATCTGTTCTTTCTATCTCTTTCAGATGATGTATTTTTACCAGTTGCATAGCTAAAAATGCACTTTATCAATAGGGTAATCGAGCTTCGTCAATAGGGGTTCATCGCGAGGGTGAGGTTCTGAGCGCAGCGAAGAAGTGAAGAAAGGTTCCGCTGGGTGTCTGTTGCTTCATTGGCTGTCCCTACCCACTCTTTTATTTAGGTTCAATAGCCTTCAAGTTAGTTGCATCGGATGGTCCTTCTGAACCTTGATCGCGGAATCAGATTGCCTAGATGAATATGGTGAACAGAAAGGGAGTTCAAAACCTTCAAGCTTAGAAAATGAAAACCAAAAGCAACAAAACTCATAACAAAACCTTCGAGCCCTCTTCTCTATCGATTCAAGCCACTTCGCTCCTGGGATTGATGCGAGGGTAATAGCTGTATTTGGAGCTGTGCCTGACATTCAACATCGTCGTAATGGCGCCCCTTTGGTAAGATAAACTTTGTTTCGGGCATGAGCCCTAGTACCTTTGCCTCTCTTGCCCTTGCGGTGAGTGGTCGAAGGCTGTGGAGTTGTTTAATCAATTTCTAGCCCCTTGGGCTTTTCTTCGGCCTTGGGCTTCTCGGGCCCTTTATCGCGACCTGGTGCCGAGATCACCTCTTCTTCTGAACTAGAGTCGTCACCCGAGGCCGGGTCATAAAGCTTGGAATCCGCACAGTAAGCTTCGACCCAGGCTTCCGATCTGCGAAGACTGTTTGTACTTTTTGTCCTCGTCGACATATTTGAAGCATTGATGGAGGGTGGACGGAACAACAAAGTTCCCCTGAATCCAAGGCCTTCCCAGCAGTAGATTGTAGGACGTGTCGTTATCAATCACATAACACGTGATTTCAGACTTCAAGTCTGCCAACTGACACTTAAGGCGAATCTTACCAATCGCTCTTTTGGAGTCCGCATTGTATCCTTGGATGGTCATCTTAGTGTGACTTAATTTACTGGTAGGGATTCCCAGGTGAGCTAGAGCACGAAGAGGCCTTCTATTTATGGCGGACCCCGGGTCTATCTGCACTCATGGTTACTCGGCCTCCCCAATGTACCCGGATATGCTCGCGTTGTTTCAATAAAAACAGCTAATTTCGATTACCGCTTGAGGGCTTTACTCACTCTGCAGAACATATAATTGAAAAAGAGTTTCCAACATTCCGGCAACCCCACGGAAGATGCCCCTGTTGGCTGGCTATTATTAGTATAGCTTTGAAACGGCTATAACAACATACTTACATTAAACTTAAACCACTCATGAAAAAGAAAGCTCGGCTTCAGTGACTTAATCCTATGGTTTAGCTACTTCTGGTCCTAGCGAAAGTATTTTTTTACTCGAGGTACTTAGTGTTATTGGATGCCCGGATTGTACATTGGGGAAGACATTCTAACACTCTAACATAATAATAAGAAAGTAAACTCCCTATGGTCGAGCAAGTAAACTACCTAACATCTCTTTTTCATAAAGCATTGGAATAGGGACGGGAGAAGCAAAATGTCAGCTTATTATAAAGAGTCTTTCATTGTTGTCGAAAATCGCGAAAAGTGGATTACTATTGGCGAAGCGCCGTGAATCGCAAAGACTTGATTTGGCGTTCGAGGCCTCTCCAATTTATTTGAGAAGTAGAGACATTGGTAAGAGAATGAGTATTCATACATCTCCTCAGAGGCAGCGTTCGGCGGCTTCTTTGTCTTAATCTAAGCCTCGGGTGCATCTTGACCAACCAATGCCAAACAGGAGGGCTAGGCTTGGCCCACCATTTCACAGGGTTGATGCCACAAAATGAGTATTGTTGGCGTGAATCACAAAGTCTTTTGCCCTTCGCACACATTTGTTGATTAGCCGACAATGTGCGAAAAGACTCAAATAAAGAAAAAAGGGTTGAATTTCCTCAGTAGCCCAAAGTATGCAGGAGCTCGCTCCAAAGAAGGAAGAAAAACAATAGCTCGGGAATTTATATCTCAAGAAGTCGGAATGCGAGAGTTGGGGCTCATTCGAAGCGTCTTCATACTCAACCGCCAGCGGCTAGCTTTTATGATTGTCTTTTTCCTCTATTTGATTGAATGGCTTTTCCTTTTAGTTAAGCAGGTTTGGAATTCCTTGCTCTATCATCTATAAAAAAGCGAGTAAGTAAGTAAACTGCCGCATCCCCAAGAGAGACGGACGAAGCCGCCAACCAATCGCTGTTAGCAGCTTCTGCTTGTTCATTCCTCGTAAGTGTAACGGACTCAGAGGCTGCGCATTGCCCTAAGAATCTTAAGTTTGATCTTTCTTATGAAGGGATTCGGCAGCAAAGACCCCTGCGATATCTTTCTGTATGGATTCCTTGCCTTTGAATCAAAGTCTATGTCCGATAGGGCCCGGGGTTTGGGTCACTTCGACTTCCCTTTTTCTACAGGTATTGGGGTCTTCCGATGAAGGCTCAAATCAGGTGATCACTTCCGGCGGTAGCTCAAATTGGAGAGGATTAGAGGTCTTCTCCCGCATTCCTCAAGAGAGAGGCGGGCAGCCGAAAATGCTGTTAGCTCAATGCCTCTTCTTTCTTCCTTCCTGCCTGTTGTTTCTTGCTCGGCGCTTGCCGCTTCTTCTTGTTTGTTGCTTTGCTTGCTCCTTCTTTCTGCGGGTAAGGAGCTCGGTGGGGAAGGAGAGTGAATGCAGCTGCCAGCTTAGCTTCTTTCGGTTGAACGAGTAGACTACCTTTCCTTTTAAGTCACGCGAGTAAACTTCCTAGCTTCTTGCTCTTGTGTTGTAGCTATTATCCTAGGTGATATGCCTGGTCACAAAGAACTCGCTCGTCGTAAGTGAGGCGAGCGCGGAGACTATTCTTCTTTCTTAAGATCTTTATTCTCGCTAGTCAGGAATTTCTTGACTTTTTATACGAAAACTGGTCCAATGGGGGAAAGCCGTAGTAACATATTTTTCTTGCTATGAAAAGAATGCCTTACCGGACGCTACACGTATGATCCAGCTCCCGGCGTTACATCCTTAGTTTCGTCGATAGAAAGAGGCATTCGCCGAGGAAGAAAAGAGTCTGTCTGGGGCAACCCTCGGGTGAGAAGTGAGAGTCGGTTTCATCACAAACAGATATTCGCGTATATAGAATAGAAATGGGAGCTGCTATTGCTATGTCATCTGCTGCTGTTAGCTCAAAAGGAGTGAAGTCAACAGAAGGAGAAGCTATTGAATCTTGTTTCAGAAGGGCTACTAGACTATAAAGAAGGGATCGATCCCAGACCGGGAATCCTGGATTCCTAGATGGCGAGAATCAGCCCTTTTTGGCGCTTTGGGCATAGCATAGATGTTGGTGAGAGAATGTATTTTAGAATACGAATTATCTATTTCTAAGTAAAGAAATCCAGCAGAAAAGCCGCTCCGGTCACTTTAGATTCCCTGATTATTGCTGAGGCTACGGCAGGCAAAGAGGTTTTATTGAAGGCTGCTGCTCTTGCGTTGACTGCATATGTGAATGTTTCAGATTACCTAAAGGAGTATGTGATGGAACAATTTCATTGCCTTGCGCTGGAAGTTGTGAGAAAGGGGCCCGGCCGGCAAGAAGAGATCCCTTCCGCCCTATTCAGAGATGGGGAGGAAGCGAAGCTACTTGTTGAAGCCTTGGGCTGAGAGAATCAATGGAAATAAATGTCTGTCGTTTTGACCAAATGGAGCGTTCTTTCAGAACTTCTTTTCTAAGAGAATACCAGGATCTTCTTCGATGGGCCCTAGTCCGACATTGGTGGGGAATAGAAGGAAGTTGACTAGTCGGTTGATAGTGAACCATCTCTCAAGAAACAATGCGGAATTTTCACAGCCTCTCAGGAGTTTTGGAACAGCTGCGGCGCCGTTTCTTCTTGATGAGCCTATTCGTGTCGCTTCAGAGAAAGCTTTGGCAGCTAAGGCTGTTCTGAAGGCTAAGGTTGGACGTTCTCTTCATCAATTCGAATCTCGAGACTCAAAAAGAGAGTAAGCAGAACCAAGTCAAGATGATACGGATCAACCCCTTGTACGAATTGTTGACTCCTTTCTTCGTACAAATTAGACCTAGCTCGTAGGCGAAAGATACCTTCCTTTGCAATACTCCTGTCGGCGGGATCCGCCAGTGCCCCCGTGTGTCAGGCCCTTTCCTCAAAGAGGTCGAGGGGTTCCTGTCCCATTCATACTACTGTTGGCTTATGTGGTATGTCTAGCGGATGGTGAATCCTACCCAGGATCGGAATTGGATATTTCCTCGGTTTCCGAGAAGTGTCTTAATGGGTATCCGACCGCCTTCTAGCATGTATGATGGCTATCGTGGCCTTCCGTTCCACCAGATATCATGATTATCCCTATTGCGCAGGTGCCTCTCTATTGGTTTCTTCAATTCCTCCTATTCACGTTGCTGCCATGGCCAGCACAGGATATTCCTCTAACTCGTTGTTCCCACGCGCGTGTCATCAGTGCAAATTTCGAAATCATCTTATGCATAACTCTTCACTCTGCTTGGGAAGTGTTCGGAGTAGCACGAATATCCTATGAAGGGGTCGATCGCTTCGCCAATGGGACAGCTAACTACGAAATGTCAGGAGTTAGGGGGGGGGGCTAGCGACTCCGAGGGAAGGGGTGAATAGACCACGAGCAGCACGCTTGCTTCGGAGGGGATCCGCAAGGCTTTAGCCCAAGACTTATTGGAAAGGTAATGAACTATGAGGCGGTGTTGACCCTGCAATAGCTCCCTACCTATACCGCTGCCGTTGCTTTATCAGATGCCGAGCCCACTAGTTCGATGCATCAAACCGCTACCTCTCCCACCCCTTCCTCCGATGCCGGCTATCGATCTGGAGAAGCTGCAGGAAATACAATTTTGAGTGCTGTCAGCTCATATAGATTTCCATCTGTACCTAGATTCGCCACTGGCTTCTCACTCGTGGCAAGGCTTTTGATCGTAAGTAGAAGCAGGGCCGGACGAGGCTAAGGCTAACTTCCCTCCCCCGACCAATCGGACGTCCGGGAGAGCGAGGCGTCGTGTATATTCATTCGATTCCGATCAGCAACTGAGTGAATCCGTCTCCATTGGCTAAAGTTCGCGAAGTAGAAGCAATGTTCATATGAAATTCTTCCGGGCATACGGAGATAAAATCATTTCTGGCGGTCGGGCAGAGATCTATTTTCTGTAGCGGGAGGAAAGCCCTTACTAGATAGGGCAATCCGAGGCATCGGTTTACGACATCGGCATAAAAGGGAAACGGGAAGGTTTGATAAAGGGTAGTAGGTGTAGGTCTTTCCAGCCGTATTCATTAATGCAATGGAACTCCAAAACTTGAAGAACTGGCCTTGGTTGTACCTTAATTACCTTGGTGCCCAAAGAATCCTCTTACTATGATGCAGTTTAGACCCATTAGTTGCACCCTTTAACAAGGTTATTACCAAGCCAGTGGTGAATCGTTTGAGGCCTTTGATGAAGAAGTTAATCAGCCCCCGCCAGGTAGGCATATAAGTGAGAATATTCTTATTGCTCAGGAGGTTTTTCGATACCAAAGGGTCTACCCACGACGCATCTCCCTAATTGCATCTCTACGCAAGGGCTGGTCGAGCCTTTATTCAATTCATTCAATTTCATTGGCCGGTGTAGCGTTGGTCCAACCTAATACTCATTTCGGATGTTCCCGCCCATTCCCTCCCTCTCTCGGTTGGGGAGAACGCTCCTCCCTCCTCTTTGTCTAGTTGGTCCCGCGAATTCATCCGCTTTCAGTGAATGAGCTCGGTTCCTACGATTGGAGATTCCACCGGGGATGATAACACAACAGATTGATTTCGCGACGGATAAGGGAATGGTTTCTCTGAGGGCTTCGTGCGCCATGCCCGTCCGAACGGATCGGTGATGGTAACAAGACCCCCAGGAGCGATGGTAATGGTCCATGGTTCCGTAAATTCCACTCGATCCTTCCCAAGATGATCAATAATGAGGATTTCGACCCCGAATAGATACACATCTACGCCCAGCCTCGGGAAAGCCCTTCTTAGGCCTTATTCAACGCTTGAATGCGCAAGGCCGAAACTCAAGGCGGGGCAGATAACCTTCTAACTGAGGCCAGGAGATATTCTATTTTTCGGATTTCGAGCTAGCTCCCAATCATGCCTTCCCAGATAAAGATGCATTCTGTGTTGTTCTGGTCCGGAAGAAGAGGCTTGGATCAGCAGAACTGGCATCTGTCCGCCGGATCGATAGCAGTGTGAGGGTGTTCGTAGATCAGAGCTCAGAAGATGATCGCCCGGAAAGTCTCTTTCGTCGAATTCACCTCTCCCACGCCCAATCCTAGACTAGAACAGGAACGAATCTTTCAATTGCAGTCGACCACAAGATAAAGAAGCCGATTGAAGCAAGCATTAGTAGTATCCCTTCCTTCGTTGTGGATCCTTCTCCCTTTCTTATTTATAATAACTCTTTGGCTACCAACTCAAAGAGTAAATAGTGGTAAGATATGGAGGTTTTTATCTCTCTTAGAGCTTTGAACTGACCGGCCTATGATCATTTAGGGAGAATTTATATATATAGCAGGTGCGCTTGTTTGTGTCCAATCCGGAGGTGATGACCGCCGGAAGGAAGGAGCTAGAAGCGAAAAAAAGTATACACGGGAGGTTTGGACTGCTTCATCTTGATTTTGAACATGGAATTTCCTCTTCTGAGGTAGCAGAAAGGCGAGAAAGACTAATCTTCGAATTCCGCTTGAAAACTAGTCCCGTCCTTGCTTTTCTAAGAAGTTACTATCCCCTCGGGCAAGCATAAGATAAGATTTGTATGAAAGAGATTTCGTTTCACCGTTTGACTCTGAAGCTTGATTTCACACTGACAGGTTTGAAGGAAATTTAATTCACTAACCCTTTCTTACTCCCAATACTTCATCACCTGCGACAGCAGGGACGGATACAGGTACTCGCTTACTTGATTGGCTCAAAACCTTACCGCCTGAAAATCGATATTTCGTAGCAGGATTAGAAGAGAAGGTAGTTTGGTGTTAAGGACCCACCCTCCAATTCATATTATTTATTCCCCCCAAGCCGGTTCATCTTTGCTTCCTTGCATGCCGCTTTGTTAACAACCGGCGAGACTCTCCTTCTCAAGCCAACCCCAGGTCGGGACGAGACTTTCTTTGAGCTACTAGGGAGCTACTTTCTACCCTAGATCTTCTCATTGCGTTCAAAGGAATGCTTAATCCCTCTACAACCGCCTAGAATTCGTGAAAAAATGACTTTATTCGCTTATCCAGTTTGCGTTCTACTCCAGCTTTCCTGGCTAACTACTAAGCTTTCCAGGTTCGCTACTCTAGTTGAACTCGGGTTTCCCTACAAAGTCTTTCTTAATTGGCCCTTACCTGCCCTGCCCGTACTATTACTAGATTGAGCACCAGAACCGAACTAAGGCTCGTTCCATTATAAATTTATCCTAAATTGAAAGCAATGCGGATTAGCACAGAAAGCCTGGCAGGAAGTATTTTATTTGAAGAATTGAACAAAACTCAAATTTCTGTAAATCATTAAAACGGGACTTTCTTTAAAGAAAAAAGGTCTCTAAGGCTGGTTCAAAGCCCTATTTTAGATAGGAAAAATCCCATTTAATTCGGGTTTTATATTCTGAAATTCCTTATCCCCACTGAGGGAAGTAGCTAACCTAACTTCATATGGATTAGTAAGGATCAACTGGGAATAAAACTCAACGTTGCGAGCTCCAAAAGTGATCCTGGAAGGCCCACGGGTAAGCAAAGATTCGAATTCGAGATTGGCAGAGAAACGGCCCGTGCGAGCACGAACCAAAGGAAGGTGCCAAGCCGAAGTGTACAAATCTCATAGGTCAATATCTGCTCAGTCTCTGTTAGCAGCTTCAGTAGGATTCAGGTCTTTTCTTTCTTTCCTGCGAGTGTTGAAGTGGGGAAGTCCGGATCAATCCGTCGAAAGAGAAGCCATCTCAGTCTAAATGGAAGTAGACCAAGTAGTTTCATAGGAAGAAATGTGAAAGTAGGGGCTGCTAAGCGCCCAGACCCAGAATTCATTGAAAATGGAGTTCTTGGTACCGGTCAAGCAGAAATAATATGAATAGCGAGCCAGCACTATATTTATAGATTGGAAAGAAGGGACTCTCCAAAGAGAGGCCCGAGCGGAATGAAGTTGTGCTAAATGAACGAGTTGTCCAAAATGCCCCTTGTTAGCTGTCGCAGGAAGTGGTGAGGGCTCAGGAAGTGAAGCAAGCTCGACCAAAGGACAAGTCTGTTCCTGCTTCGTCCTTCTATTCCCGATTGAAGAAAAGCTTAAATTTCTTCCACTCTCGCCACTGATTCTACTGAAAGTTAAGTCACAACTAAAATTGAATGAACTAATAATTCAATTGATTTGACTTCTTTCAATGAAAGTTTCCGGGATTCGCACCTACCATAAACTCCCAGTCGTGAACTTCCTTTACCTTTAAGGAGAGGAAGGGGAGTTCTCATTACACAGGATGGAGAATCAATAGAATAGACCTCTTCCCCCTATTGTCGACTCGGAACGAATGCTTGAATGCTCTGAGGTGAAGGAAAATGAAGCAAAGGCAAAAATCCTCAGAACGAAGAACGAAGTTAAGAAAAAGAGGTTAATGTTGAAATGGAATTGGCTGTTGCCGAAAAAGCCTTTTCTCCCGAAATTTTTTGCTAGCGGACCAGCATCCTTGAGCGGAAAGCTAGGGATCACCCATTCTTGTTAAACAGTCTTTTTATAAGCCTTCGAGAATGCGTTTTAAGTTAAGGCACGCTACGCCGGAAGTACGAGAATCCTAAAAGAATTCCTTCTGTTGCCAGAGAAGAGAGTAGACCGAAATGGTCTAGGGAAGCTAGGCTATGCTTGGTCACCAGAATGTAATATCAGGACAAGTCATGGTCTAAGTCCCTATCTTCCTGTTAGCAGAGGAAGTAAAGTTCTACTTTTTTTATATTGATCAGCAAAGCAGAATTACAAGATGTGGGAGAGAAAAATAAAGTAAGAAAGAAAGGGGAAGGAAAATTTGATTAGCTATAGAGAGCAGACATGATCAATAGTTACGATACGAACAGAGAAGGAACTGCAAATGGACAGAATCCGGTCTTATCACTTTCCTTCATTCCTGCTGCACATTCATATGTTGTTCTCAGATGTGGCACTTTCGGACCGGACTAGAAGCGGCTGCAGATGGACCATCATCCGATGTGGGACTTATGCCTTTCCGATCGGATTAATGAGACTCGGATGCTATCGACAATGAGTATACAGAATTTTCATTGTACAGCTGTCAAAAGCTAGAAGGGATAATAGGCGTAGATCTGAGTAAGCAATCCTCGCTAGGAAGACTAACATTAGCAGTCGTTAGGCCTCAAAGAAATCCCACAAAAAGTTATCTACGACTTCAATGATTTTTGTCCTAAAAAAGCATACTCTTTTAGGGAGATGACGCCCTCTCTTACTTCTATATATTAAAATTGCTTTCTTCCGGCTTAGCCGAACTACTTACCTCGGGTCAGGAGAGTCACCATTACCGCAGCTTTTACTCTGTTGGGTAGAAAGGACACGGGGATGAAAGTAAGAGTGATTGACCGGACTTCATTTCAAAGGAAAGTTCTTTAAATTCTGACTAGATAGACACCTACCTTCATTCCATACCAAAAAAGGTAGACAAGACTGCTCTATCGGTTAGGACTAGAACTCCAAGCTCCTAAACTTCTAACTCATAGCTTTACTTTAGGCACTCTAGCTATAAGCTTTTTTCTGCTATTGCATTTTAAAAGAGATTACCTTGGGACAGGAGATTATGCGTTTCCGTTAGCTTTTTGCCCAGTTGAAATAACAACTGCTCTTTCCTCCTGATCTGATGGATTGACCTCGCCAGCTCGCTTTTCAAACTCAAATCAAAGCTTTAATAAAAACGTACTTTTAAACCTATTAAAAACGAAAACGAAAGAAGCCCGCATCCCCACTTTTCTTTCCCACCTTCTCTCTTGGATGTTTCTCACTCTAGGAGTCAGCATCAGTTATAGAAGATCTTTCTTCTTTTAAGGACCCGGAACTCAACAGAATCAAGGATGGTAGCTGACTAGCACTCACAAGAAGGCACTGATGTGATGAGTTTCTTGATTTACTAGTCAAGAGATTCTCCGGAGGGCTATTACTAAAGATTCCAGAAGGAATTTCCTAATCACAAGTGGTACGGTCCCAATGAAAGTGTCTCTTAGCTGGTTTACAGGCTTCGGAAAAAGGAAGAAAATAACAAGCACTGTCATAACTCCAAGAGTGAATTGCCGTAACTGCTCAGGATGTTCTTTGTCGAGTTGGGCATTCATTGATTTAGGATTGGATTTTTTCCTTAATAACTTAGAGTGGCAGAGATTGCCGGGTTAATGCGTTAAAATATATGACTATGTTTATACGAAATTTAATAAAATTAAATAAAGGGTATCATAATCGGAAGAGTCTAATGCCTTCCTATCCTTAAGGGCAGTCCTTGCGGAAGTTGGTGCTTAGCTTAGCCGTCCAATCGTGAAGTGAAGTTATCATAAGCGGATTTAGGGCTGGCTTCTTCCTGAGCTCTAGTTCAGTTCCTCGGATTGAGATAGAGAGCCTACCGACCCCTTCCCTTACTCAATAGGACTGGCTATAGAAAAAGTTAATATAGATAAAGTAAGGTGTGAATGATTGTCTTGTCTAAGGCTGACCGTACCTAGTGCTTTGCTTAGTTAGTCGTTTACCTTTGCTTTGGAAAGCGGTTCGGAAGCAGCTCTTATAAAAGGGGCACTTACTTTCATTCCTGAAGGCTATCCTAATTTAGGCCTCTCCCTCAAAGGGTTCACCTCGTCATTAGGTAGAGACGCCAGCAGAATATTCAATCATGAACCTAGTCCGTTGGATATCTTTCCCAGTACAATCCAATCTGCCTCGATAGAACAGAGCCTACTATCCCCAAGCCCTTGTATAGTAGGCTACACCAAGCATAGCCTTGCCTATTGATGAGGTTTTTTCCTCACGGGGCAGGAAACCTATCCTAAACCATTGACGTCTAAAAGACAAGTTCTTTTGTCAAAAAAGGATCACACTCTGGCTAAGAGGAATTACTCCATTTCCCTTTCTTCTTGTTCTTGGGCAAATGTGCGTATTATCTATGATTGGTATCCCAATAGTCAAGATCTTATACCAACCTTTAGAAAGAGGAGTGAGAACGCTCGCCCATAGGACGAAACGAGCAGGTCGGGCAAAGGCTGATGCCAGCACTGGTCCTCCTACTTTACTATCCTAATCCGACCAGTTTTCAAGCTTTAACAAGCCTCTTTCTCTCCCCTGTTGAAGTAGCTTTTTTGTTATCTATTTTTATATATCTTTCCCCTTGCGATCCAATTAAAGTCTCCTTGCATGTAAGTTTCGTCCAGTTCCCTCTCAGCTCTTTCCCGTAAAAATGGATAATATTTTTTTGGGTAGTGTAGAATATAAAAATATAAGTATAGGCTTTCTTCCAATATAAACTCTCCGGGCAAGAGTAATATAAGGCAAGTAAGTTATAGGTGTAAAGCCAACAAGTCTCTTTTACACTTGAAAAGATGACTGACAATACCTATCCTTCGCCCTCTTCTTGTTCAGTAGAGTCATTTTCATCCCCCTTTACGCGAGTTATAGTGCCCTGTAATCGAGTTGGATTCCCTTTTTGTTCCATTCTTCCTATTGGCTGAGTAGTTTAAAGTGTAAATTGCAAACAAAATAGCTAACAAGTCAGTGTAAGAAAGAGAGTGAGTGGGATAATCAATAGAAAATATCCATTCATTCGGACTCCCAGTAAGAAAACGTATTCATATTGCTTTATATTGGGCCATAGCTAGCAACTCACCGTACCAAGCGCGTTCACCCCGGAAGGATACCCTTTGTCTATGTCAGCCAAACCAGATGGGACGAGACTAGTCCGGTCAAGAGATAGAAGATGATCATCTAGCTATAGCTCTTATTATCTTAGTTGCTTTTTAGTCTTCACATGAAAGGTGCTATTAACTAGAAATAAGATCAGTACAAGCAAGACTTTCATTTTCCTATTGTTATCCCAAGAGCACATTCTATTTGAGAATAGTTAGTAAGACTAATTCGAGTAAGCAAGTCCAGTGCTATCGGTTACAAGTGCCTCTTTCGCCGTCACCCATGGTACCAGTTCATATTTGGTTACCCGAAGCTCATATAGAGAATAGAACTTGAACGAGGCCTTCCCGACTTTACCGTCTCAAGCAAGCCTGAACGACCTTACTGTCTCAACCCTGACTGACGACTAGCTTTACTTGATAGAGTTGCCTTCCATGCCCGGTTAAGTTCGCCCTTAGGGGAAAAAGCCTTTCCTTGCCTTACCGGACAGTAAGAATTTAATTGCCTTGAAAACAAAACAGAAGTACTACTTTGGATACGCTATGATTCGCATCTCTCATTAAACTTTTATAATACAATCTATGTCCTACTCTTTTAGTTTTAGCTTTCTTCATTGAGTAAAAGGAAATTAGCCTTTCAAACAGAAGGCATATGATAGCTCATTCCCGGACTTATTTATATCGTAAGAGAGAGAGAGAACCTCCTATGCCCAAAGACTCCCATGCTTTCCGTTGGTCAACAACCAACCACAACTCACTATAATTCTTCACTACTCGTACAGGAAGGTAAGAAAAACTTGCTTTTCTGGAGGGAATCAAAATGACGTAAATCCCAATTTTATGACCCAGGAACAGATTTTGCTATTACAAGTAGAAATAGAATTACAACTCGAAAAGGAAAAGCAACTAGAAAAGGAAAAGCAACTAGAAAAGGAAAAGCTATTAAAATTACAACTCGAAAAGGAATTAAAAGTAGAAATAGAATTACAAGTAGAAAAGGAAAAGCTATTAAAATCGCTTGAGTCGCTGCCTTGTGAAAGAAAACATCATATGTAAGTAAGTAGCATCTCGAATAGAAATATCCCTTCCAAATATCTAATATAAAGTTAGATTTCTATTCAAAAATAATAAATAGAAATTGCGTAGCGTAAGAGAAGAAAATGCCCAAAAGTCCCATGTTTTTCTTGGTTGGAAAAGCCCAACCGGCGACTTCCGTCTTCCTGAATTGGGAGAGCAAGAACAAGTCCCTCTTCTTTTTTTGGGGGGGGGCGGAGCAGTTAAAGAATGAACCAACCCAAATGATTGTTCTAGAATGGCTATTCCTCACAATTGTTCCTTGTGATGCAGCGGAACCATGGCAATTAGGATTTCAAGACGCAGCAACACCTATGATGCAAGGAATAATGGACTTACATCACGATATCTTTTTCTTCCTCATTCTGATTTTGGTTTTCGTATCACGGATCTTGGTTCGCGCTTTATGGCATTTCCACTATAAAAAAAATCCAATCCCGCAAAGGATTGTTCATGGAACTACTATCGAGATTCTTCGGACCATATTTCCTAGTATCATCCTGATGTTCATTGCTATACCATCATTTGCTCTGTTATACTCAATGGACGAGGTAGTAGTAGATCCAGCCATTACTATCAAAGCTATTGGACATCAATGGTATCGGACTTACGAGTATTCAGACTATAACAGTTCCGATGAACAGTCACTCACTTTTGACAGTTATACGATTCCAGAAGATGATCTAGAATTGGGTCAATCACGTTTATTAGAAGTGGACAATAGAGTGGTTGTACCGGACAAAACTCATATACGTATTATTGTAACACCTGCTGATGTACCTCATAGTTGGGCTGTACCTTCGTCAGGTGTCAAATGTGATGCTGTACCTGGTCGTTTAAATCAGATCTCTATTTCGGTACAGCGAGAGGGAGTTTACTATGGTCAGTGCAGTGAGATTTGTGGAACTAATCATGCCTTTACGCCTATCGTCGTAGAAGCTGTTCCTAGGAAAGATTATGGTTCTCGGGTATCCAATCAATTAATCCCCCAAACCGGGGAAGCTTAAGCGTAAATGAAAGAGTAGGGTGAGGGATAAGGGGGGAAGCCACTAAATTGAAGGCTTCGCTCGCTCGCTCTAACGTTCGTTTAGTAAACAGCGAGTGGAGTGCATAAGCCCCTTTAGAGATAGGGGCGAGTACTACACGAGCTCGTAAGTAAAGTACGGAACGAGCCTTGTCTACGAAGCAGAGCGGCCTCGTCTTGCTTGCTTCTGGCGAAGCTTCTAGCACTAGATAATAGGCATTCTAGTATGGCAGGAATACTACTTTATAGGCCGACCACTACATAGGAGCGATATCGAAGCCAAGCCGTATAAAGGCGAGCAGCCCTTATAGCAATAGCAAACGGCCTACTTATAGCCCTCTTTTTTCCCCGGAAAAGAAAGTTTTTTCGGGTGTCTCAGAGCGCGGTGAACACGGGTTCTGACAATAAATACGGTGTTTCTGGCCCCTGGATCTATGTTGCCCCGGAGGTTACGAAGTAAAGGCTGCGCATGAATGGATGATTGGTCCGTCGCCGATCCTGATTTGGATAGGGTGATTTAGTTCAGATTGAAATCGAAGCTTGGGTCGTGAATGAAAGTAGAAGGCGCCAAAGGCGAGGTAAGAGTGCGAGACGCCGTTTATTTAGTTAGCGAGATGGAAGAATCTAATGGGTTTGTTTCTTCACTTCGTTCCTCCCGTTGATCAAACTAGGCAAGATGTACCAACCGGGGAGACTGGCCCATCGCTTAGCGAGTAGGCTCGGTTTAGCTTAATGAAATGGAGATTTTTCCAACAAGAGGCACGCAGTAGCTCAACCTTGGGAAGAGGCACACACAAGGTTACCATGGATTTGCGAGTGAACCAACCGCGCTTGCTATCAAAAGAAAGAATGATTCGAATCAGGGAATCGGCACGGCCCGAACCCCTAATTCTTCATGAGATGTCTTTGGCCCGAGCCCAAACATGGATTAAGGCTATCCGACCTCACAAAGATTGCTTCATTTTCACAAATATAGATTCTCGAGGAGGCTATGGAAGATCCAGATAGCTTCGTATTGCCTGAATCTGAGCCGGGGTGGGTGATGCAATTGTTCTTGATTGGCCGTGTATGTATGCCACTTTGTGGTCCCTCTTTATTCTGGCTGAGCGGCGGTTATCTGGGGGCTCTGGGCTTCCCCTAATAGCCTGTGGTCTGTTGGCTCCTCTTAGTCCCTCAAGTAACTTTCGTACCTTGTAGCGGTTTCTTCTAAGGCTGTTTTGCCAACACCACCAATTGAAAGAGAGTCAGCCAGAGATGGTGATTACTTGGCTAAGGTTCTGAAAGAAAGACCATTGCCCTCTAGTTATTAGCCTTGTTTCTGACAAAATTCCTGATCCTAGGCTCAAACCGTTTAGGTTTTTTTTCTATGTGGACCAAGCATGATAATTTTAAGCAGGTTGTTGATGAGGAGTGGAATGATTCTGACTTGGACATTGTGTCCAAGTTGAGTAATTTGTCTGGGAAGCTGTATGAATAGAATAAATAAGTTTTTGGTCCATAGAAAGAAGAGGATTTTGGCCAGAATGCAAGGGATGGCTCTTTGTAGAAGATATTCTCCTTTCTTAATTCAACTAGAGCATAATTATCAGAAGGAGTATGAAATTTTTCTGGATCAGGAGAACTTGTTTTGGAAACAGAAGTCCTTGGTTACAAGGTGGGGACAGAAATACAAAGTTCTTTCACATTTCCACTCTTTTAAGGAGAAGAAGAAACTAGATTGAAAGGTTGAAGACTAGTGATGGAATTTGGGTTAATGATAAGGAGGCTATCAATAACTTAGCTGTGGAATACTTTACCTTTTTCTTGAGCTTAATTCTGATTCCATGGTTGTGGATTTACCTAGATTATTTCCTGTCATTGAGCCTGTTGATCTGAGGTAGGAATGTGTCTGAAGAAGAAATTAAAGATGCTCTATTCTCTATTGGCCCACTCAAAGCCCCAGGGCCTGATGGGTACCCTGCTACTTTCTTCCATAACTGCTGGAATAGTTGTAAGGAGGACATTATCAAGCTGGTTTTGAGCTGTTTCTCTTCCGGAGACTCTCAATGACACAATTATTGCCTTGGTTCCCAAAGTTCCCAGTCCAATGTCCATGCAGACCTATTAGCTTGTGTAATACTGTTTACAAAGTGATTTCTAAAAAAATTGTTAGCAGATTAAGGCCTTTGATGAGCCATCTTGTGAGTCCCAATCAGGCTAGCTTTGTGCCTGGGAGATTAGTCAGTCGGGTCAATCAGTAGTGGTGGAATTGTCCACACCACAGGAGCAGAATGAGAAACTGCTCAGCCAGCACAGCCCGCCGCACACGAAAGCAGCAAAGGAAGAGCGAGCGCGCTACGTACGCGAGCAGCACGCTACGCTAGAACGTTATGTACAACGCAGAGAATGAACGCGAAGGCTCCAGCCCCGTGGCATCGGGTTCGCTTGCATATCTATCGCCCCCTCGATCGCTTTAAAGCGCGTGCTCCCATAACGCTTGACCCCTTTATTCATGAAAGAAAGTGAGTCGAATTCGCTCTTCTCTTCTCTGCTGGATTAGCCTCATTGGATGCCGCAACCCATGCTTCAATCTGGTCAAGGCATTGGCATTGTTAACCAAAGACTGAACCGAACCGAGCTCTGTTGCGTCAAACTGACGCTATTCCAACCGCTTACAAACACTAATAGGTAGCTTTACTGACTGCATAGTATATATAGGAATGGAAGATGTCACTGATTGAATCAGAGTAGCTCTCCCAGCCAAAGATAAAGATTCGGCTTTCCAAGCAGCAAGCCTTTTTTGGCTTTTCTCAATAATCTCCTTGTAGGTGGACTTGGTGACTCGAGAATGGATGAGGGGCACCCCAAGGGAGTTACTTAGTCAAAGAAGAACCACAAACATTACTTATCTGATGGGCAAGACCAGCACCAATATTAGGAGAGCAAAATATCTTGGACTTTTCAAAACAAATTTGTTGCCGCACAAAACCAATCCAAACAGACTCGCTTTTACTTCCTCCATAAGCACAGGTCTGCCAAGAGCAATTATCTTACTAGAACCAAGAGAGGGAAATCCGCCAGGGAGTGAACAAATATTCCCATTAACAGATTCCTCAATGAATAAAAAGCTAACAGCTAAGTTAAATTTATTGCTTATTCTCTTTTCGTAGACGCGGAATGATAATTGAGAATCATTTAACGAAACGCCGAGAATCTCGTATGTAATGAAGTTAGAAAGTTCAGGAGAGTGAGAGAAAGTACGCCCAAAACTCCCATGCCTTTCTGGACCAACCAGATTTCCGACAAGTCTTTCTGTTATAGCAAGAAGCGGAACTACAAGTGAATCTTATCCGAAATGGATCCTATCAAATATTTCACATTTTCTATGATCATCTTTATTTTAGGTATTTGGGGAATCCTCCTTAATAGACGAAATATTCTTATTA